TCGGATGCAACAATATAGAAATGTTTGGTACATGAAGTCGTGATCTGATAGCTATACATCTAAATAGTGGAAATGGCTCTTATTTTGTGACTTGAAAGATAGGAACAAGAAGATTGAATCGGAAATATCGACAAATTCTTTCCTTTCCAAGTCCAAAGAAATGAAATTTAAAAGGGGAGGTGGCCGGCTGTTCTAATTCAAATTCGATCTCTATCTAATTTGAATATCAGAATAGCGGATATAGTTCTAATTAAATGGGTCAGGTCCACTTACTTTTTCTTTTGTTTTGTTGATTTCGAATCTTTCCGGTGCATTTGCTTGGTATAATGGAAAATAGGGATCTTTGGCGATTCAAGAGGCGGCTTATGATTATTCATAATAATGAAAATTTTCCGAACAAATGTTCCATTTTTTAACTAGAACTACTATACTCTAACTCAACTCTAACTCAGTATAATGATAACGGATTATCCGGTTAGTTCCTTTTTTATTCCAACTACAAAAAAAGCCCCTTATCGGATTTGAACCGATGACTTACGCCTTACCATGGCGTTACTCTACCACTGAGTTAAAAGGGCTTGTTTTATTTCATTCCAGGACGAGTCACTATGTAGATAAAATCTCTATATGCAAATATATTATATACATATATATATAAATAGATTATATACATATATATATACACAGTATACTCATAGTGACTAGTAGCTTATTTTTGAATAATCCAATGGATTTTCCTAGAAAATCTAGGGTAAAATGAATTGTTTCAAGACCGGCCCTAATTTCTTTTATTGAGATGATCCTTAATGAAAACAAAATTCACTTAATTGATACATAACATACACGTACACTTACTAATTTGATCTAAAATAAATTTCAAGACATTTGATCGAATCATGTCATGAAGAGATTCTACTCCCCCCTGGAACTAAAGTCTTAAAGAACATTTTTGATAACTTTTTGATTTTGCTCCCGCTTACTAGATTCGATTTATCTAGAGAATGTCGATTCTAATGAACGATTCATGAATATGAATGACGAAGCAAAAAATTCTATACAATTATGAAAAACGGAAGGATCCCCGGATCTGATCATTCCATTATATTGACAATTTCAAAAAACTGATCATACTATGATCATAGTATGAGGGCGGTTGGTCAAGTTGGCCCCCATCGTCTAGTGGTTTAGGACATCTCTCTTTCAAGGAGGCAGCGGGGATTCGAATTCCCCTGGGGGTAGGGTACTATGAAAGGAAGTTGATCATGGATTACTAATAAGGCTAAAATGGATTCTTCCTGGGTCGATGCCCGAGCGGTTAATGGGGACGGACTGTAAATTCGTTGGCAATATGTCTACGCTGGTTCAAATCCAGCTCGGCCCAATAATCCGCTAATCTAACATGAGATGGTACAAATCCCCCTATCCTTCAGAAAGACCCAACGAAGATAAAAAAAAGAATCCAATTTTATGCGAGATCCCCTATTTCCTTTCCCCGGGATTGTAGTTCAATCGGTTAGAGCACCGCCCTGTCAAGGCGGAAGCTGCGGGTTCGAGCCCCGCCAGTCCCGACGGATCAAAATCAAATAAATACATCAATTCATTTTTTCCCTTCTATGAACTAGTAAAGGGTGGCAAGGGGCATACTTTCATTTCCAAAGCAAACATTCCCAAAGCAAAAAGGAGTCTTTATTTCTTTTTGCTTTCCTATTTTTTCCATTTGGCTTTTATTTACGTTTAGAACTATGTAATTAATCGAAGTGGAAAGGCAATCTGATGATCCTTTATCAGACGATTGTCCAAGGAAGACGCAAGGCAGGTTATAGAAAAAACAAGGAAACAGATGAGAAATAAAGGAATTTTGGATTGATTGAGTCAGGAATCAAAATTTGGATTCGGTATGGATAAAAGAACTTCCTATGTTATACTATTCAAGTCTTGACGACGGGTTGATTTGCTAGATCAGATATTGTTATTCATGATATTGATCCGATTCAAGATCATCGAGAGGTAATTCATTCGTTGAATTTACAGCCGAAAGATTTATCATCTCTAGGGGATTAAATCCCGAGTTATTGCGAAGTAAAAAAACCGATGAGATTATGGAAGTCAATATTCTTGCATTTATTGCTACTGCACTATTCATTCTAGTTCCTACCGCCTTTCTGCTTATCATTTACGTAAAAACAGTCAGCCAAAATGATTAATTCAAATGAATTTTCAAATTCATTTGAATTAAACTTGACTTCTGAGTTCTTATCAAAAATTGACGAAGTCAAATGAAAAGGATTCCCATTTTACGTCTTAACTTAAATGAAACGAGCGCACTATAATCAGCAGTTTTCTACGAGATAGATAGTATGGTAGAAAGATGCATCTTTCTACCATACTATTACCTAATAAGTAAGGGGAAACCTTGCCTATTTTTAACGCCCAAACCCTGATATGAAATAAGTCGAGAAAGCAAAAATCGCCTTTATAAAATTAGAAAACAAAGGGTAAATGCCCATGACTCGCCCCAGTCAAGATCTTATTATTTATTGCCTAGTCTCTCGGTAGACAACCACCATCCCTATATCATTTCTTCTAGAAAGTGCGTAGACACGTAACAAAACGACTTCTTCTTTGAAGAGTAAAGAGGGAAAGAAATAAAAAAGGGGGGGTCCGTCTTCCTCAGTATCCATCTTCCATCTATAAAAATAGTAAGAGCCCATTCCCCTTGATTGAAATAGAAAATTTTGGAAGAATTTGAGGTTGGAATAAATTTCCAATCATCTGAATCCCTTTCTTTTCGAAATACAATACAAGGGCGGGAATCGATGAAATATCTCTTTAATTGAAAATTGAAAGAGTATGATTCATATCATAGATTACTCGATTGGAGTCCAATGAGATTCCAAATTCAGAGTTTTGATTTGAAATAGTTTCAAATGCGTTGCAGAACGATCTATAAAACAATTGATACGGTTTTATTTTGGATTCCTGAACTCAATTAGTAGTACTTCTAGAGCCCACTTCTTCCCCACACTACGAGTGAAAGGGAAAATGTAAAGACTACCATTAAAGCAGCCCAAGCGAGACTGACTATATCCATGTGCATTATGTCCCCTATCTCTATAAATACAAAGGAATTATTCCATTATTCCTCACTAATAATAGTGGAATCAATGCCGCAGAGTCAAAAAGGGGTTCTGACCGAACACTATTGAGAAAGCAATCCAATAAATCGATTATGATTTCGAATCCAAAGATTAAAAACACAAGCAAAATACATAGTAACATCTCAAGGAAATGGGAACATGTAGGAATAAGAATAATAAGGTCTATTCTTTTTTGTTTTGTTTACATTCTAAGTAAAAACAGAAGGGGGGGGGGAATCACTAAAAACGAGCAATCACTATCTATTACAGATCTCTATTTCCCCATTTGATCGAACCCGTACCCCCTTTTCTGATTATCCCTGCGAAACAGGGGGCTTGGGTAGGCGTTACCGAAAAGAAAGCATTTCTTTTTACTCTCTTTTCTAGAAAAGTCAATTATTCATCCAATCTAATATTGATTGGATACCTGAGCACTCAGAGATTCTCGCAAGTTCGTCTTATATAAAGCAACTTCCGACCCCTCCCAAAATTAGTAATTTAATTTCCAGGCTCTACAATTTGATTCAAGATCCAGTCATTAGCCACTTCCTTAGTAATAGAAGGGAATCATGAAGTCTTGATAACCCCTCTACCAGTAGATTCGAATATTTCCTTGAATCCTAGATGCGAACGGGGCTTCACAATCTTTTCTTTTAGAAAACCTTTAGACCACATATTTAGAATCAAACAAAGTATCAACAGCCCGTTTCCTATGCTTCTACGGAGGAAGCATTTTTCGAGTTCTATCAGAAGAACAGAAAAGAAGAAGAGATTTCGAGTTTTTGGTAATCAGGCGACACCCGGATTTGAACTGGGGAAAAAGGATTTGCAGTCCCCCGCCTTACCACTCGGCCATGCCGCCAAAATGATAAAAAAATACTTTTCTTCCAAACCCCCTTTTGGTTGTATTTGATCCACCCCTTCAATTTATTGTATAGTATCTGAAAATACATATTTAGTATCTGAAAATACACATTTGATTGCTCAATAGGAAAGCGAGAGAATGTTTTTAGCATTGTGTATTTTCAGCCGAAAAATTGGAACCATTAACTATAAATTGGAACCATTAACTATTGACTCCTTAGTTCGAATTCATGAACGATTCTGGGATTTGAATTTCAAATTGTGTTTTCCTAATGACATAAGAAAATAAAAATTGAGACCGAACCAATTCAGTATTGATTTTTTCAATCAAAAAACCTTTCTCCACTTCAATTATAACAAAACATATGAGTCTATGTAAACCCCAGAACATAAATTGTTACACAGAGATCTATTATTTAGATATGTTTATTTAGATATGTTGTCGATAGGGAATTATCATAAAATGATCCTACTTCATGCATTGAATAGAAATTATCTTTTGATAGAGCACAGCCAGGGCTATTCCGAATAGAACCGGCAATAAAAGAGAAGTCGGATATTCTAGCTATCTCGATACGTGTTTAATAAATGCAACCCTTCTTATACAATACACTTCCAATTGTATTCTACTCAAAAATAAGTAAAGTACAAATATCTCTCTTCTCTTTGAATCGTTTTTTGAACAAGGAAATCCCCAGCTAAGGCGGTTAAGTGCTAAAAAATGGATTCTATCTTATTTTTTATCTTTGTCTCCCAAATACCGAATCTTTTTCTTTTTCTCAAATTCGAATATGTAATATCATAATAATGGTCTAATTTGAATCATTTTTTTTGTTTTGCGATTCTATACAAAACCCTATGACCTTAATAAGCCTAAGTGACAGAATTCTGTTTCTAGGATTGTTCTATCAGCTGTTTTCAATTTTGATCTGTCGCAACTTCCAATTTTAGTAGAAAATTATCTTTATTTCTTCGTTCATACATTTCATTTCAAATATG